TTCGTCGTCCAGTAGCGACAACCGTCTTTTTGATTGGTACTGCAGTCGCTCTTTGGTTGGGTATTGGTGCAACATTACCTATTGATAAATCCTTAACTTTAGGTCTTTTTTAATTTGATTCAATTGTGAAATAACACGACGTGTGTATCTAGGGAATAGTCGCTTGAAAGCGAATTCTCCCTAGATACATCTATTCAATTCTGAATTTCTTTGGAATATATGAATTGTGCTAAAGATTCAAAACCTATTTTCATCTTAATGAAAAAAAAAGACGAAAAAAAATCCAATAGATTTAAAACTTCTTTTTTGGTAAATCAATTGCGAAATGTTTTTCTAGAATGACCAATATCTGTTTTATATCTTCTAGGCGCAAATGTTCAATTTTCATGAGATCTTCCTGACTGTTATTCAAAAGGTCCAATAATGTATATATATTGGACCTTTTGAGGCAATTATAGACCCTGGGAGAGAATTCTGATTGGTCAATAAAAATCGATTTCAATGCTATTTTTTTTTTGTTTTTTCTGAGTTTATCCAATTTATCGTGAAAGGTAAGAGGGGATAAAGGAACCATGTGTTGATTGTCCTCTAAAGGTAAGTTTTCTTCTTTCTTATGTAAAAAGGGAATAAATAAATCAATCAAATTCCGGCAGGCTTCATGAAGTGCTTCTTTCGGAGTGAAACTCCCATTTGTCCATATTTCGAGAAAGAGTATCTCTTGTTTTTCATTCCCATTCCCATAAGAATGAATACTATGATTCGCATTTCGAACAGGCATGAATACAGCATCTATAGGATAACTTCCATCTTGAAAGTTATGTGGCATTTTGATAAGATATCCGCGATTTCTCTCGATTTGTAATCCAATACACAAATCAATTGGTTCTGTCAAGCTAGCTATATGTTGTGTATTATCAACGATTTCTACATAAGGTGGTAAGATGATATCTTGAGCAGTTACATATCCTGGACCTCTGACACAAATAGACGCGTCACAAGTTCCATATAGATTACTTCTCAATACAATTTCTTTTAAATTCATTAAAATTTCATGGACCGATTCTTGAATACCCGCTATGGTAGAATATTCATGTGGGACGTTCTCAGATTTTACACGTGTGATACATGTTCCTTCTATTTCTCCAAGTAAAGCTCTTCGCATCGCAATGCCTATTGTGTCGGCTTGACCTTTCATAAGTGGAGACAGAATAAAGCGTCCATAATAAAGACGTTTACTGTCTTCTCTTGATTCAACACACTTCCACTGTAGTGTCCGAGTAGATACTGTTACTTTCTCTCGAACCATAGTAATATTATTTAATTTGATTGAATCATTTATTTCTCTTGTTTCTCCTGAAATTTTTTCAATGTTCATTTCTACACACGTCTTTTTTTCGGGGGTCTGCAACCATTATGTGGCATAGGGGTTACATCCCGTACGAAAGTTAATAGTATACCACTTCTACGAATAGCTCGTAATGCTGCGTCTCTTCCGAGACCGGGACCTTTTATCATGACTTCTGCTCGTTGCATACCTTGATCTACTACTGTACGAATAGCATTTGCTGCTGCAGTTTGAGCGGCAAAGGGTGTCCCTCTTCTCGTACCCTTGAATCCACAAGTACCCGCTGAGGACCAAGAAACCACCCGACCCCGTACATCTGTAACCGTGACAATGGTATTATTGAAACTTGCTTGAACATGAATAACCCCCTTTGGTATTCTACGTGCACTCTTACGTGAACCAATACGTCCATTTCTACGTGAACCAATTCTCGGTATAGCTTTTGCCATATTTTATCATCTCATAAATATGAGTCAGAGATATATGGATATATCCATTTCATGTCAAAACAGATTCCTTATTTGGACATCGAGTCCTTTAGTGAGTCTGATTATCCTTGTCTTTGTTTATGTCTCGGGTTGGAACAAATTACTATAATGCGCCCCCGCCTACGGATTAGGCGACATTTTTCACAAATTTTACGAACAGAAGCTCTTATTTTCATATTTGTCATTCCTTATCTTAATTCTGAATCTACTTCTTGGAAGAAAATAAGTTTCTTGAAATTTTTCATCTCGAATCATATTGAATAAAAACCACCTAATCCTTCCAATCCTTGTTGCGGAGTCGATAAATTATACGTCCTCTGGTTGAATCATAACGACTTACTTCAATTTTGACTCTATCTCCTGGCAGTATCCGTATAAAACTACGCCGGATCTTTCCTGAAACATAACCCAGAATCAGATCTTCATTATCTAACCGAATCCGGAACATACCATTGGGAAGCGATTCAGTAATTAAACCTTCATGAATCCATTTTTGTTCTTTCATTCCAGGTAAAGCCTCCTTGAAGTATCAACTAATGGAGGAGGAACGATATTAGACAACTTGTCCCTTTTCTTTTTTTTAGAAATAGGAAGAAGTTTCGGATCCAATTTGGATATTAAAAGGATTACCATATATAACACAAAATTTCTCCGCCGATTCCTTCGAGTCGAGCCTCTCGGTCTGTCATTATACCTCGAGAAGTAGAAAGAATTACAATCCCCATCCCACCTAAAATTCTAGGAATTCGTTGAGAGTTCGAATAGATTCGTAGACCGGGTCGACTGATCCGTTTTAAATTTAAAAAATTTCTATAGGGTCTTTTCCTATTCCTTCTATGCCGCAGGTTTAAAACCAAAAAAGATTTGTTTTTTTCTCGATGTTTTCTAACGTTTTCAATAAAACCTTCTCGGAAAAGTATTTTAACAATATTTTCGGTAATATTAGTAGATGCGATGCGAACCACTCTTTTTCTATCCATATCAGCATTTCGTATAGAGGTTATTATCTCAGCAATAGTGTCCCTACCCATGGTGAACTAAAATTATGGGTGCCCCAAAATTTGATATAATCAACATGTTTTTCTTTTTTTTTTTTTTTTACTTATTTGTTTTATGAATATGAATTATTAAAGGTATATGCGTGAGACACAATCTACTAATTAATCTAGTTCTTAATCTATTTCTTTCAAATACCCACTATAAACATATCAGTGATCTCATTTTATAATACCTCGGGAGCTAATGAAACTATTTTAGTAAAATGGAATTGTCTCAATTCCCGGGGGATCGCACCAAAAATTCTAGTTCCTTTTGGATTTCCTTCTTGATCAATCACAACTGCAGCATTGTCATCATATCGTATTATCATACCGCTGTCACGTTTAAATTCTTTACAGGTACGAACAATTACAGCTCTGACTACTTCTGATTTTTCTAGGGGCATATTTGGTACTGCTTCTTTGATCACAGCAACAATAATGTCACCAATATGAGCATATCGACGATTGCTAGCTCCTATGATTCGAATACACATCAATTCTCGAGCCCCGCTGTTATCTGCTACATTTAAATGGGTCTGAGGTTGAATCATATCAATTTTTTAGTCTATTCTTCCAATGCAAAGGATGAAGAAAAAAAAAAGGAATATTTTTTGTCCAAAAAAAGAAACTTTCATCCCCAAGATTCATTTCTGTTGGTTCTACATTTTTATCCCGAAATAATGAATTGAGTTCGTATAGGCATTTTGGATGCTGCTATTGAAATAGCCCTTCTAGCTATATTTTCGGTTACTCCACCCATTTCGTATAGTATTCGACCTGGTTTAACAACAGCTACCCAATATTCAGGGGATCCCTTTCCCGAACCCATACGTGTTTCAGCGGGTCTTACTGTAACCGGTTTGTCTGGAAATATACGGACCCAGATTTTTCCACCACGGCGTGCATTTCGTGTCATTGCTCGTCGACCTGCTTCGATTTGTCTAGATGTGATCCAAGCAGGTTCAAGTGCCTGAAGAGCATATTTACCGAAACAAATATGATTACCTCGATAAGATATTCCCTTCAGTCTTCCTCTATGTTGTTTACGGAATCTAGTTCTTTTGGGGTTATAGTTGATGGTTGTTTCACAATTCCATCTCTACTACAGAACCGGACGTGAGAGTTTCTTCTCATCCAGCTCCTCACGAATAAAAGGATTAAAAACATTTAATTGAAATGATTAACATTTTTGTAAAAAATAGTTTTTTTTTTAGAACGTTCTAAAAAATATTTATTTTGTTTTGTCCTTTATCCAAGTTTAGCAACTAAAAAAAAAAAAAGTTTTCGCGGGCGAATATTTACTCTTTCAATCTCTATTTCATTTGTAGGGCTCGTTCGTGACTTCTCCCAATAGATGAATTGATCTCCGGTTCATTTCGCCATCCCGACTAGTGAATCATTAAGATTCATTTTTTCAATAAAATCTTTTGCATGCACAGGTTCCATCGTTCCCATCGCTTCGTACTTAATGATTAGGTCCGAATTCTACAATGGAGCTCATAATCCAACTCATAATCCAATTTGTTCCTGAGTCAATCTTCTTAGTCTTTATTGGCTCCAAGCTCTTTATTTTTTTCTTGATTCATTTAATATTTAATTATGGATGAATCAATTAGTATTGATGCTTTATTACACTGTCTTTTATGAGATGACTCGTAGACCTTACATATTTGAATTCTATATCATTGATATTCTTTTTCTCTCTTTCTCTCATCCTTCCATTTATCCACACCTTTACTTCTTTCATTTTGTTTTACAACTTCTAATTTTCTAATTAAAGTTTATGCAAAAAAATTTCAGTTGCTACAAAGATATGACTGATTTATCATATCTTGACTGGTTCTTTAGATCCAGATAATACGAAGCGATGAGTTGGTTATTAGTTCATACTGTGGGGCTGGTCCTTTTTTAATCCTAACCCTAAAAAACCAACGAGTCACACACTAAGCATAGCAATTATATCAAATGGTCAATTGAATTTTTATTCAACCCTATAGAATTAAGAACTCGAATTGCTCATTTTGATTCACCAGAAAAAGAATGAACGAGTTTCCATTTTTTTGTTCTATCAATGGATAGAAGGGAAAGACAGGTAAAGGTTTCTTATTCTTCGTCTATAAATATCCA